CCTCGGTAGTAGCGGCAAGGGAGGAGTTCATACCCGCTTAGCCCCTTGCTTTTTATGGCTTACCTTCGGGAGATTTGACCCACTAAGTCCAGCTTTCTTGTGAAAGTCTTGGCTTGCTCTTTTTCCATGTCTCTTGATGGCGCTTGCTATTGAATGTCTTTCTTGCGCATAGCCCTTTCCTCTTTGTAGCATACTTAAGATGCTGCGGGATAAAGGCTCTTTGAAAGGTAAATGAATGCTTATCCTGTGGATGCGGCATTGGCGGTCTTAGCATTTTCCTGTTACAGAATCGACTCTGAACACTGTTCATGGCGCGGTTAGCGGTGAAAAAGAATAGCGATTGTTGAATCAATTTGCTCTTTCGACTGTGATTGCTCTTGTGAAGCTCTGAGGTGAGGCATGCTATCATGGGAGTTAAGGCAAGATCCGACTTTCAATCGAGTGAATAGCAAGCTTGTAGTTGAATCGAGATTGACGATGAATACAAGATCGAAAATCTATCTCTTTCTCGAAGCTCGTGCTTTAAAGCGAACGAATGGTAGTTTACTTTCAAACTTGATAGAGTATGGAACTAAAGAAATTCTTGGCCTTAGCCATTCTTCACTCCTTGTTCATAGCTAACCAAGAGTGAGCTTATTCAAGCGGATAAGAGAACGGCGGACACGGAGACAAGAGCAGTTACTTGTGCAGCGGCAAGAGCGGACATCCCTCAACGACTAGCACCGTCTTCTCTTATTCCTGTGATGCCACTGTAAAGCTTCCTGACTTCCGGACTTGAGCTTCCAATGCTTCACTACTGAACTCAGTTGACTTACTAGAATCGATTCTTTTCACAGATACGCTGCGCGGAAAGAAGGCCTGTCCTATATCATATTGAATTGAGCCCTTGTACCGGACCGGGGGACATAAAGATGGCTTGAAAGGGCCTTTTCTTAAATCCTTGAGGGCATATATAAGAACTAATGGGCGGGACCAACCACATATAAGAAAGACTAGAGAAGATCCATCTTCCTTAGATAAGGAAAGACTGAATTCTACCTCCTTTTTAATAGAAGTTTCTATCAATAGAGTGAAACTCTTCCCTTGTTCCATATTAGCACTTTGCCCTTCTTGCTCGGCAGGTTCTGAACACATTAGACTTTGAATCACGATTGTTCTATATTTCCTATCATTTTGCTCTTGTTTGTTTTCACTAGGTTACAACGATCTGAGAGCAAAGGAAAGAATTATTATAGGCCAGTGAAAGGAAAGAGAAAAATGAACTCTTTGGCTGACCTATGATAACCACACATCCAAATATGGGTAAGTCGAGAGCTTCTCTCTCTGCAGCAGCCTTCGATCTAGTGTTCACGCTTCGGTTCTACTCTACTAGACATCGGGACCCAGAACATGCTTCTTTTTGTGTGGTATAGCTCCGAACTTCAGTCTTAGCAACTCCATTCCTTCTGGTAGGCAGTAGTGTAGGGTGCCTGCGAAGGTAGAGCTGAGCCATCTCCTGCTACTCGCGCGACTGCTTATCAGCCCGTAGCTTGTTTGCAAACACTTGAAGAAGGATCAAGAAATTCACTATCGGAAGTTGTAGTTCGCTGGAACCTGTAGTAGTGGAATTCACTGAAGCAGTGGGCGTGGCAGAGGCAGATCTTTGTATGGATAGAGTGGTTTAAGCAGGGGCATGAATAGATCGTCCTTGCACCGGTCCGGACAGAGAGGCAGGTATACAAAGGGAATCGATACGCTAGACTGATAAAAAAATCCTTACAATTCTTATTGTTATAAGATGAACCGTAGTCCTGGGACATGAGTCGAGAGGTACTCTACCCTAGCCGTATGGTTGGGGGGTGATGGCAGAGAAGAGGGGCGATAAATAAGAGTTCTATTGAAGACTTCACTATCCCGGGAAGATGCGAGTGATAATTCGGCTTAGTTACTTTCCCCAGGAAGAGAAGGGAATCTACGGAAAGCTACTCTTCTTACTTATTTAATTTAAGCGCTACGCACCTAAGCTAAGTCTTTCTGGCTTGCTAAACCTAGAGCTAAAGAGTTCCTTTTTATTCTCTCTTCAGATACCCGTACATACAAAGATCTAGGTAGCTCATCTCCTTCTAAGATTAGGAGCACTCTTAAAAAAAAAATCTCTTATATCATATATATCATTAAGAGAAAAATAAAACACTGTCTTTCTTCATTAAAGTCAGATAGTTGATCGAGAAAGTACCACACCAAAAGGACTATATATAGTTCTATAGCCTTTTTTATGTTTTGGGATTGGGATCTGGAAAACAGCCCACCACTGGAGTTCACTTTGCTTTCGCTACGTTGACTCCCACCTGTAAGACCATTTCCCTATGCCGATGACGAAGTCATTGGTGGGGAGTCCCTAAACACTATCAACCAAAGGCTTTGATCAGTCTTGCAGGCTAAAAAGCATGCTATGGGTAAGGAGATGGAATTGAAAGATTACCAATTCACTCGGATTCAAGCCGAAGACCTATTCGAGGTC